ATTATTGGGTTTATACCAATGAGCAAAAAAAGTACAACTTGAACAATGAATTAATAAGTCGAACAAAAGCTCTAGAAAAAGAAAAGGGATTTCTTGCTCTGGATATGCTCGAAAAAAGGACCAGATTATGCAATGATGAAAACGAACAAAAATACTTGCCCAAAACGTATGACCCCTTTTTGAGGGGACCATATCGTGGAACAATAAAAAAATTCTATTCACATATGATCATGAATGATTTAATCACTTCTACAGATACGGAGGATTCCATAGAAATCAATTGGATAAATAAGATTTATGGGCTACTTCCTAATAATTCTAATTATTCCAGAAAATTTGAACATCAAAAGAATCCGCCTGATAGGGAATCATTACTGAATTATATTGGTAATTCCTTAACCTCAATCAAAGAATTTCCTTTTGAGCCTGCACCCATTTTGCATTTTAAAAAATATTCTTTATTGAGAGAGCAAACAAGAATTGATTTTGAAAATCAAACAAAAGCTTTAAAATGGGTATTCGATGTAATTACAACTGATCCAAATGATCAAACAATAATTAGAAATAAATCTATTGGAATAGAAGAAATCCATAAAAGGGTTCCTCGGTGGTCATACAAATTAACTGATGATTTGAAAGAACAGGAGGCAGAAAATGAGGAAGAATCCAAGGAAGATCATGAAATTCGTTCAAGAAAAGCCAAACGCGTAGTAATTTATACTGATAACAATCAGAATACCAACCCTATTACAACTACAAATAATACTAATAATAGTGATCAAGCAGAAGAGGTGGCTTTGATACGTTACTCGCAACAATCGGATTTTCGTCGGGATATAATCAAAGGATCCATGCGTGCTCAAAGACGTAAAACGGTTATTTGGGAAATGTTTCAAGCAAATGTGCATTCTCCGCTTTTTTTGGATCGAATAGACAAAACATCTTTTTTTTCTTCTTTTTATATCTCTGAAATGATGAATCTCATTTTTAGGAATTTGGTGGGGAGAGAACCAGAATTGAAAATTTCACATTTATATTTTGAGGAGGAAGAGACAAGGGAAAAAGAGAAAAAAAACGAAGAAAAAAAAGAGGAAAATGAACGTATAGTAATATCAGAAACTTGGGATAGCATTATATTTGCTCAAGCAATAAGAGGTTTGATGTTAGTAACCCAATCTTTTCTTAGAAAATACATTGTATTGCCTTCATTGATAATTGCTAAAAATATTGGCCGTATGTTATTATTCCAATTCCCCGAATGGTATGAGGATTTGAAGGAGTGGAATAGAGAAATGCATGTTAAATGCACTTATAATGGTGTTCAATTATCAGAAACAGAATTTCCCAAAGATTGGTTAACAGACGGTATTCAGATAAAGATTCTATTTCCTTTCTGTTTGAAACCTTGGCGAAGATCTAAAATACGATCTCATCCTAGGGATCAAATAAAAAAAAAAGGAAAAAAAGACAATTTTTGTTTTTTAACGGTTTGGGGAATGGAAGCGGAATTCCCTTTTGGGAATCCCCGAAAACGACCTTCCTTTTTTGAACCCATTTATAAAGAACTCCAAAAAAAAGTTAGAAAAGTTAAAAAGGATTTCTTTATACTTCTAAAAGTTTCAAAAGAAAAAACAAGATGGATCATTAAAATACTTCTAGTTCTAAAACGAATAATGAAGGAAATTCAAAAAGTAAACCCAATATTCTTATTTGAATTGAGCAAGGTGAAAGTATATGAAACGGCTGAAAATGGAAAAGATTCCGAAATAAATAATAAGATTATTCACAAATCAACCATTCAAATCCAATCCATGAATTGGACAAATTATTCACTCATAGAAAAAAAGATGAAAGATCTTTCTGATAAAACAATCACAATCAGGAATCAAATAGAACGAATCACAAAAGACAAGAAAAAAATAATTCTAACTTGTGCTGATAAAAGATCAAAATCACAGAAACATATTTGGCAGATATTCCAAAGAATAAATATACGATTAATACGTAAATCACATTATTTTATGAAATCTCTGATTGAAAATATATATATAGATATCTTGCTATGTATGATTACCATTCACAGGATCTATTTCCAACCTTTCTTTGAATCAACAAAAAGAATAATCAATAAATCCGTTTACAACGATCAAACAAATCAGGAAGGAATTGATGAAAGAGATCAAAATACAATGAACTTTTTTTCCACTATAAAAAAGTCCTTTTCGAATACTAATATTAGTAATAGTACAAAAATGTATTATGACTTATCCTCCTTGTCCCAAGCATATGTATTTTACAAATTATCACAAACCCAATTACTTAACAAGTATCAATTGAAATCTCTACTTCAATATCAGGGGACTTATCCTTTTATTAAGGATAAAATCAAGGATTATTGTATGACACGAGGAATATTTGATTACAATTCAAGACATAAGAAAATTCATAAGTCTGGAATGATTGAATGGAAAAACTGGTTAAAGGGGCATTATCAATACAATTTATCTCAAACCAAATGGTCGCGGTTAGTACCGCAAAAATGGCGAAATAGAATCAATCAACGTTATAGGATTCAAAATAAGGACTCAATTAAAGTGGATTCATATAAAAAAGAAAAAGACCAATTAATTCATTACGTGAAACAAAATTACTATGCAGCGGATTCATTGACAAATCAAAAAGAAAAATGGAAAAAACACTACAGATATGATCTTTTATCACATAAATATATGAACTATGGGGATAAGGAGGATTTTGATATTTATGGGTCAAGATTACAAGTAAACGGGGTTCAAAAAATTCCATATAATTTCAATAAACCAAAATCCGAATCATTTTATGTATTGGTAAGTACAGCTATTAGTGATTATCTAGAAGAAGGATATATTATTGATACGCATAAAAATCTAGATAGAAAATATTTTGATTGTCGAATTCTCCACTTTTGTCTTAGAAAAAATATCAATATTGAGACCTGGACCAATACACATATCGGTACCAAAATTGATAAAAATACTAAGACTGAAAAAAAAATCAACAACAAATTGAAAAAAAAAGATATTTTTTCTCTTATGATTCATCAAGAAATCAACCCATCCAATCAAAAAAGTATTTTTTTTAATTGGATGGGAATGAATCAAGAAAGAGTTTATCATACCATATCAAATCTAGAATCTTGGTTCTTCCCAGAATTTGTCTTACTTTTTGATGCATATAAGATTAAACCATGGATTATACCAATCAAATTACTTCTTTTTGACTTTTATTTTTATAAAAATAAAAGTCAAAATAAAAACATCAATATAAATCAAAAAAAATATCTTAAATTAGAAAATTCCAACCAACAAAAAAATGAGCAACAGGACCAAGTAAATCTTGTATCAGATCTACGAAAAGAAAACAAAAAAAAAGATATTGAAGAGAATTATGCGAGATCAGACATTACCATTAAAAAAGGTAAGAAGAAAAAACAATCCAAGAAAAACAAGAAAGCAGAACTAGATTTCTTCCTGAAAAAATATTTCCTTTTTCAATTAAAATGGGATGACTCCTTGAACCAAAGAATGATCAATAATATCAAGGTATATTGTCTCTTACTTAGACTGATAAATCCAAAAGAAATTGCTATATCCTCGATTCAAAGAGGAGAGATGCATCTGGATGTAATGCTAATTCAGAAAGATCTAGCTCTTACAGAATTGATAAAAAAAGGAATATTAATTATCGAACCAATTCGTCTATCTATAAAAAGGGATGGAAAATTGATTATATATCAAACTATAAGTATTTCATTGGTCGAGAACAATAAACACCAAACTAATAGAAAATGCATAAAAAAAAGTTATATTGATAAGAGGAATTTGGATAAACCCATTGTACGATATGGGAATATGCTTGTGAATGGGGACACAAATTATTATGATTTCCTTGTTCCCGAAAATATTCTATCTCCTAGACGTCGCAGAGAATTGAGAATTTTAATTTGTTTCAATTCCCATAATTGGAATGTTACGGATAGAAATAGAAATCCATTATTTTGCAATGAAAACAACATAAGAAACTCTGGAAAATTTTTGGATGAGGACAAGCATCTTAATACGGATACAAATAAATTCATTAAATGCAAATTTGTTCTTTGGCCCAATTACCGATTAGAAGATTTAGCTTGTATGAATCGCTATTGGTTTGATACCAATAATGGCAGTCGTTTCAGTATGTCAAGGATACATATGTATCCACGATTTAGAATTATTTAATTTAATAGTATATTTCCTATATCATATATATATCTATATTCCGTGACATTTTCGGTATATGAAAGCCGAAAGATGTATGCATATGCTATGTTATATTTTGGTAAATGATACAGATTTAATGGTGTATCCATTCAATTGGATATAGGAATAAATAAATTAGGGGAATCCTTTTAGATAGAAATAAATTCTTTTCTTTCGTTAATGGGGAAACATATTATCCCTTTCTATCCAAATCAAATTGAAAATTTGATTTGGATAAAATAAAGAAGTAGTATATGAATAAATCCAAATTTTTGTGTGTACTAGATGTGTGTACTAGATTAAAATAACCGGCATAATTCTTTTTTTTTTTTATTATTATTTTTCCTGATCGGAAAAATCCATGAAAAAGAAAGAAAAAGGATAGAAAAATTTTTTATGGTCAAAAATTCATTCATTTCCATTATTCCACAAGAAGAAAAAGAAGAAAACAAAGGTTCTGTTGAATTTCAAGTATTCAGTTTCACCAATAAGATACGGAGACTTACTTCACATTTGGAATTGCACAAAAAAGATTTTTTATCACAAAGGGGTCTACGAAAAATTCTAGGAAAACGTCAACGGTTGCTGGCTTATTTGTCAAAGAAAAATAGAGTACGTTATAAGAAATTAATTGGTCAGTTGGATATTCGAGAGCCAAAAACTCGTTAATTTAATCGTTTGAATTTTTTAGTAGTATTCCATTTTTTGTTTTGATGAGTCTCGTTTTGAGGAATTCATGGAATAATGAATTAAGGAAGAAAAGATATGACAGTACCGGTTACAAGAAAAGATCTCATGATAGTCAATATGGGGCCTCACCACCCATCAATGCATGGTGTTCTCCGACTAATCGTTACTCTCGATGGTGAAGATGTTATTGACTGTGAGCCCATATTGGGCTATTTACACAGAGGAATGGAAAAGATAGCGGAAAATCGAACAATTATACAATATCTACCTTATGTAACACGATGGGATTATTTAGCTACTATGTTCACAGAGGCAATAACCGTAAATGCGCCAGAACAATTGGAAAATGTTCAAGTACCTCAAAGAGCTAGCTATATCAGAGTAATTATGCTGGAATTGAGCCGTATAGCTTCTCATTTGTTATGGCTTGGACCTTTTATGGCGGATATCGGTGCACAGACTCCCTTTTTCTATATTTTCAGAGAAAGGGAATTGATATATGATCTATTCGAAGCCGCCACAGGTATGCGAATGATGCATAATTATTTCCGTATTGGAGGAGTAGCTGCTGATCTACCTTATGGATGGATAGATAAATGTTTGGATTTCTGCGATTATTCTTTAACAGGAGTTGTTGAATATCAAAAACTTATTACGTGGAATCCCATTTTTTTGGAACGAGTTGAAGGAGTGGGCATTATTGGTGGAGAAGAAGCTGTAAATTGGGGTTTATCAGGACCGATGTTACGAGCTTCTGGAATCCAATGGGATCTTCGTAAAGTTGATCATTATGAGTGTTACAATGAATTCGATTGGGAAGTCCAATGGCAAAAAGAAGGAGATTCATTAGCTCGTTATTTAGTACGAATCGGTGAAATGAAGGAATCCATAAAAATTATTCAACAGGCTCTAGAAGGAATTCCTGGAGGACCTTATGAAAATTTAGAAGTACGACGCTTTGATAGAGCAAAGAATTCCGAATGGAATGATTTTGAATATAGATTTATTAGTAAAAAACCTTCACCCAATTTAGAATTGTCGAAACAAGAACTTTATGTGAGAGTGGAAGCCCCAAAAGGAGAATTGGGAATTTATTTGATAGGAGATAATAGTGTTTTCCCCTGGAGATGGAAAATTCGTCCACCCGGTTTTATCAATTTGCAAATTCTTCCTCAGCTAGTTAAAAGAATGAAATTGGCTGATATCATGACGATATTGGGTAGTATAGATATCATTATGGGAGAAGTTGATCGTTGAAATGATAATTGATACGACAGAAGTACAAACTATCAATTCTTTTTCTACATCGGAATTTTTAAAAGAAGTGTATGGACTAATATGGATTGTACCCATTTTGACCCTTATATTGGGAATAACAATGGGGGTACTAGTAATTGTGTGGTTAGAAAGAGAAATATCTGCAGCGATACAACAACGTATTGGGCCTGAATATGCTGGCCCGTTGGGAATTCTTCAAGCTATAGCGGATGGGACTAAACTACTTTTTAAAGAGGACCTCCTCCCATCTCGAGGAGATATTCGTTTGTTTAGTGTGGGACCGTCTATAGCGGTTATATCAATTCTACTAAGTTATTTAGTAATTCCTTTTGGGTATCGTCTTGTTTTAGCCGATCTCAGTATAGGTGTTTTTTTATGGATCGCCATTTCTAGTATTGCTCCTATTGGGCTTCTTATGTCAGGATATGGATCGAATAATAAATATTCCTTTTTAGGTGGTCTACGAGCTGCTGCTCAATCTATTAGTTATGAAATACCATTAACTCTATGTGTGTTATCAATATCTCTACGTGTGATTCGTTGGAATATGAACTTTGAACCTCTCTTCTAGAAATAAAAGAAAAAAGAAAGAGGTTCAATGTATTGAATAGATGTTTTCATTTTTTTTTTTTATTCAGCATTCGGGTTGATGAGTTAAACCAGATAGTTATATGAGTGAAACTAAACAGCTTCCAAATTTGTAGTAAGAAGAAACAATCTCATTCCCTATGTACAAGAATAAAGTTGAAGTAAAAATAAGCAGTGTAAACTGCTTACCCCAAGATTAAGATTTTTTGATTAGTCATCATATCTTGAAGCGGGCGCAAACAAAAGATCAACTGTATGGAGTTTCTACTACTGTCTCATATGTATTACTATACCGGGGATCAATCAAAAGTCAGTGGACGGTTAGGAACACCAAGGTACACAAAGGATTAGTAATGGAGATAATGTAAGGTATCAAAAAAGAGGTATTTCTTCATAAAACGAATCATAATAAGGACTTGAAATTGGTAGAAATGATCAAGTAGTACTTCCCTACGATTCCGATCTAGAGTATGCTCCTATTCACTGGTTAAAGAAATGACTATCAAGAACGAATTAATTCTTTATTTTATTTTTGAGTATCCTCCTCTGAGACAGAAGAACAGGAAAAAAGAAATGGAATGCAGTAATTGAATGAATAATAAAAAAAGGGGATCCCTATTTATTCTTTTCTCTATCCATATTCATACATATCGAATTCTTATCACGATTCATGAACTAATGACTAATTCTTTTTATTTTATATTGATTGATATAAGGAGTATTTTATTGAAATATTAAGTTATTACCGAACAAAGAGAAATTTTTATTGTAAAGGATGAGATCAATTCGGAAGCACTTTTTTTATTATTCTAGCAGACAGAATTCCATTGGTCTAATTTGGGACTTTCCGATGTATCTTTATTCTATCCATCCAAAGATGGTGATAATACCGAACCCGTCCTTACATTTTTTTTGTGGCCATCGAGGAGCCGTATGAAGCTGAGGTCTCACGTACGGTTTTGAAATAGCGATGGGAACAGTGATGTTATTATCGACTATGATTATCTAACAGTTCAAGTACAGTTGATATAGTTGAAGCACAGTCAAAATATGGTTTTTGGGGGTGGAATCTGTGGCGTCAGCCTATAGGATTTATTGTTTTTCTAATTTCTTCTCTAGCCGAATGTGAGAGATTGCCCTTTGATTTACCAGAAGCGGAGGAGGAATTAGTAGCAGGTTATCAAACCGAGTATTCGGGTATCAAATATGGTTTATTTTATCTTGCTTCTTACCTAAATTTATTAGTTTCTTCATTATTTGTAACAGTTCTTTACTTAGGTGGGTGGAATTTACCTATTCCGTATATATCCATTTCTGAGCTTTTCGGAATAAAAAAAATCGCCGGCATTTTTGGAATAACAATGGGTATCCTTATTACATTAACTAAAGCTTATTTGTTTCTCTTCATTTCTATCACAACAAGATGGACTTTACCTAGAATGAGAATGGACCAGTTATTAAATCTTGGATGGAAATTTCTTTTACCTATTTCTCTAGGTAATCTGTTATTAACAACTTCTTCCCAACTTGTTTCATTATAAATAAGAGAATACGATAACACTATTTTAGATTCATAATCTCTATCAAACAAGAGAAAGAAACGTCAAATTTTTCATGTATATCTACAATATGTTCCCTATGGTAATTGGGTCCATGAATTATGGTCAACAAACAATACGAGCTGCAAGGTACATTGGTCAAAGTTTCATAATTACCTTATCCCACACAAATCGTTTACCTGTAACTATTCAATATCCTTATGAAAAATCGATCACATCAGAGCGTTTCCGGGGTCGAATCCACTTTGAATTTGATAAATGTATTGCTTGTGAAGTATGTGTTCGTGTATGCCCGATAGATCTACCCGTTGTTGATTGGAGATTTGAAAGAGATATTAAAAAGAAACAATTACTTAATTATAGTATAGATTTCGGGGTTTGTATATTTTGTGGTAACTGTGTCGAGTATTGTCCAACAAATTGTTTATCAATGACTGAAGAATATGAACTTTCTACTTATGATCGTCACGAATTGAATTATAATCAAATTGCTTTGGGTCGATTACCAATCTCAATAATTGGAGATTACACAATTCAAACAGTTATGAATTCGACTCAAATAAAAATAGACAAAGATAAACCCTTTGATTCAAGAACAATTACCGATTACTAAGATTTTGTTTTGATATAAAGGATCCAAGCTTTTTATTTTGGGTAGTCAGTAACTACAAATAAAAACTAATGATTGTTGAGAATCACTCTTTGATTTAAACTAAAAATATATTTTTAGTGATGATTTCAAAATAGCAAATTTCAACTACTTTTTTCTTTTTTTTCTTTCGGATAAATATAAATAAAGTAAGGTTGGCCCAATAATTTTATCTATATCTACATTAATCCATATTCAAATTCAATTCAATTATAAATGTATCATATACATTATTATATACAAGAAAACAAAAATAGGGTAACCCCTTTTCCTTTCCTGGACCATTTATTTAGTAAAGTTAAAGTAAGGTCATGAAATAGTTAAAGTTATTTATTTTGTATTTTATACATAATGGGTTTACCTGGACCAATACATGATATTCTTGTTGTATTTCTGGGGTCAATTCTTGTATTAGGGGGTCTGGGGGTAGTATTATTTACCAATCCAATTTATTCTGCCTTTTCATTGGGATTGGTTCTTGTTTGTATATCCTTATTCTATATTTCATCAAACTCCTATTTTGTAGCTGCCGCACAGCTCCTTATTTATGTGGGAGCCATAAATATCTTGATCATATTTGCTGTAATGTTCATGAATGGTTCAGGATATTCCAATAATTCCTATTTTTGGACCATTGGAGATGGGGTCACTTTGATGGTTTGTACAACTATTCTTTTTTCACTAATTACTACTATCCCAGATACGTCATGGTACGGAATTATTTGGACTACAAGGTCAAACCAGATTATGGAACAGGACCTAATAAATAACGTTCAACAAATTGGGATTCATTTATCAACAGATTTTTATCTTCCGTTTGAACTCATTTCAATAATTCTTTTAGTTTCCTTGATAGGTGCAATTACTATGGCTCGACAATAAGCAATAAAAATACTTAACTTAAAATGATTCCCAATTCTTAGAATTCTAACTAAATTCTAAATAAATAAATAGAAATTTTTAGTTAAATCTATCTACCGTCAATATCTTCTTTTGTTGTGTAATTGTTCTATTCTAATCAATTGAATCGGTTGAATTGTTATTCATATTGAAACGAATCGAGATTGATAAGGAGTTAGTCAATGATGTTTGAGCATGTCCTTTTCTTGAGTGTTTATTTATTTTCTATCGGTATCTATGGATTGATCACAAGTCGAAACATGGTTAGAGCGCTTATGTGTCTTGAGCTTATACTAAATTCGGTTAATATCAATCTTGTAACATTTTCTGATATATTTGATAGTCGCCAATTAAAAGGAGACATTTTCTCAATCTTTGTTATAGCCATTGCAGCTGCTGAAGCAGCTATTGGACTTGCTATTGTTTCGTCGATACATCGTAACAGAAAATCAACTCGTATTAATCAATCGAATTTGTTGAATAATTAGTGATAATCATCATAGATAATTTAAATAAAGACACATAAAAATATTTAATAGAATTGAAATACTATTTTTTATTGAATTTGAATGCAATTCAATAAAATGGAATTGCATTTTTATATTTATATTGAAATAATGATGACCAATTTGTTGGCCAATTAATTTTAATTCGCATGTGTAACTCGTATCATCATAATTGTTGAAACGAAAATCAAAGTGTCTTGACCTTTTCTCATAAACAGATTGATTTAAGAAATATATTGATTGTTTTTAATAAACCACTGTTTCGTCTGGTGTCTACAATATTACAATATATAATATATGATTCATTTACTACTAATTTGATTTGACCAGATCGAAAATCTTTTATGTTCAAAACTGTAATTTATAGATCCAATGTCACATTCAGTAAAAATTTATGATACATGTATAGGGTGTACTCAATGTGTACGAGCTTGCCCCACAGATGTATTGGAAATGATACCTTGGGACGGATGTAAAGCCAAGCAAATAGCTTCCGCGCCAAGAACCGAGGACTGTGTAGGTTGTAAGAGATGTGAATCTGCCTGCCCAACAGATTTTTTGAGTGTCCGTGTTTATTTAGGGCCTGAAACAACTCGCAGCATGGCTCTATCTTATTGATACATTACAAAAAACTCCACTTGAATCATTTGTGATTCCTCTTTACCGACAAAAGCCCGTGCTCAACAAAATATATTATTTTGAGGACGGGCTTCTCTGGTCAAAATGTATCTTGTCTTTATCACGAGTTATTTTCCTTGGTTAACAATACTTGTTGTTTTACCGATATTCGCGGGTTCCTCAATTTTCTTATTCCCTCATAGAGGGAATAAGATGTTTAGGTGGTATACTATATGTATATGCTTATTAGAACTCCTTCTAACGACTTATGCATTCTGTTATCATTTCCAATTGGATGATCCATTAATGCAATTGAAGGAAGATTCTAAATGGATAGATGTTTTTGATTTCCACTGGAGACTAGGAATCGATGGGCTTTCCATAGGACCCATTTTACTGACAGGATTTATCACTACTTTAGCAACTTTAGCAGCTTGGCCAATTACTCGAAATTCGCGGTTGTTCTATTTCCTGATGCTAGCAATGTACAGCGGTCAAATAGGATTATTTTCCTCCCGAGACTTTTTACTTTTTTTCATCATGTGGGAGTTAGAATTAATTCCTGTTTACTTACTTTTATCCATGTGGGGGGGAAAGAAACGTCTCTACTCGGCTACAAAGTTTATTTTGTACACTGCAGGGGGTTCCATTTTTTTCTTAATAGGAGTTCTAGGTATGGGTTTATATGGTTCCAATGAACCAACATTAGATTTTGAAAGATTAATTAATCAATCATATCCTGTGGCATTGGAAATAATATTCTATTTTGGCTTCCTTATTGCTTATGCTGTCAAATTGCCGATTATACCCCTACATACATGGTTACCTGATACCCATGGAGAAGCACATTACAGTACATGTATGCTTTTAGCTGGAATCCTATTAAAAATGGGCGCATATGGATTGATTCGGATCAATATGGAATTACTACCCCACGCTCATTCTATATTTTCTCCTTGGTTGGTGATAATAGGAACAATGCAAATAATCTATGCAGCTTCAACTTCTCTTGGTCAACGTAATTTAAAAAAGAGAATAGCCTATTCCTCTGTATCTCACATGGGTTTCACAATTATAGGAATTGGTTCTATAACCGACATGGGACTCAATGGAGCTATTTTACAAATGCTCTCTCATGGATTTATTGGTGCTGCACTTTTTTTCTTGGCGGGAACGAGTTGTGATAGAACACGTCTTGTTTATCTCGAAGAAATGGGAGGGATATCTATCCCAATGCCAAAAACATTTACCATGTTCAGTAGCTTCTCGATGGCTTCTCTTGCATTGCCAGGAATGAGTGGTTTTGTTGCGGAATTTTTAGTATTTTTTGGACTAATTACTAGTACAAAATATCTTTTAATGTCAAAAATGCTAATTACTTTTGTAATGGCAATTGGAATGATATTAACTCCTATTTATTTATTATCTATGTTACGTCAGATGTTTTATGGATACAAGTTATTTAATATTCCAAACTCTAATTTTTGGGATTCTGGACTACGAGAACTATTTCTTTCAATCTGTATCTTTCTACCCGTAATAAGTATTGGTATTTATCCCGATTTTGTTCTCTCGTTATCAGTTGACAAGGTACACGCTATCTTATCCAATTATTATCATAGATAGTGTTTCATTAATGAAACGGAAGGAAAGTCTTATAATTCTTTGAATTTAATATTTTGAAAATCGTTTGCTGTACTGTATAATGAAAAAAGAAATAAAATGAATAAGAATTGTAATTAGATACATCTCGAGTTTTTGAGAACCATTTAAATTTGAATGATTCCTTGATTCAAACGGTTCTCAAAAACTCATAAAAACAAACTTTCGTTATATATGGGATGATGTTTTTATCTTATGTATTCTTCATGTAGTTTATTCAATTAGATGTTTATGTGAATGAACCATAACTATGTAGACCTATTCCTAATAGATTGATCCCAAAATAGCATATCCAAATTATAATAAATCCTATAGAAGCTACAAGTGCCGAATTCGTACCTTTCCAATTTATATTTGTTCTAGTATGTAAATAAATCGCGAATATGGTCCAAGTAATAAATGCCCAAGTTTCCTTGGGGTCCCAATTCCAATAGGATCCCCATGCCTCATTAGCCCATACTGCTCCACAAAGAATACCTATGGTTAAAAAGGTAAACCCTAGACTAATGACACGATAACTCCAATAATCCAAACGCTCAGTTAATTGATATTTGTAATAATTTTGAAATGAAGGAAAAGAAGTGTTTTTAAAAACACTTCTTTTTTCATTCAAATATTCAATCTCACCAAAGAAAAATGACTTAATTAATAAATTATAGCTTTTACAAAAAATTTTGATGTTTTTTCGAAATGTAATGACTAGAAGAGCGACTGATAATAATGATCCGCATAAAAGAGCTGCATAGCTCAATAACATCATACTTACGTGCATCATTAACCACTGAGATTGTAGAGCAGGTACTAATATTGTGGATTGATGCATTTCAGTTGAAAGACCCGACATGGCAAAGCCTTGAGTAAAAATGGTACTTGGTGCAATTATTGTGCTTAAATCGTTTTTAAGGTTACGTATCTTGGGAATCATATGAATAATGAAGAAACTACACGAAAGGAAGATTAATGACTCGTATAAATTACTTAATGGAAAATGTCCCGAAGAAATCCAACGAGAAATTAATAATCCTGTTATAGAGAAAAAGGTAGCTATCATCCCTTTTTCTGATGAATCACGTAATCCTACAATTTTGTGGACTAATAAGGTCATCAAATGAATCATAATCACAATTGAAATGATCGAAAAAGAGATATGAGTTAATATATGTTCTAAAGTCACAAATATCATAAAAGGGGTCCCATTACAGAATTGGAAATCGCGAATTGAATACATTTTAGGATCTATTGTATCTCTTTTAGAAGATGCCGCCACTCGGACTCGAACCGAGATGCTTTAGCACTGCTTCCTAAGAGCAGCGTGTCTACCGATTTCACCACGGCGGCTTACTTGAAATAATAATAGTCAATTCATGTTGAATCGTCGAGATTCAAGGATTCAATATAGTTTAGGAAACATTAATTAGAATCAATGAATAAAGACTGGTTTGTGGTTTAAATATTTGAATCTTCAATAAAATACCTACCTAGGTAGTATCGTCGTGGGTTTTTTAACAATCAACTTTCATGTACTAGAAACTAAGTTTTCTCCAAACAGTTGGAACTCCATAGTTTTTTCTCGGTTGAGGTATAAAACTAAGAATTGTCTTTTTTTCTCAATTTTTTTATGATTTGTTTTTCATTTATCCGATTTCATGGATTCAAATGAAAAAGATTGAGTTTTTTTTTCAATGAACAAAATCAAATAACTAGGATTTCATATCTATCACAATTTCATCATTAAATACAAAAAATTTGTTATTTTTCTAATGATTTCGATACCTTAGTATATTTAAATTAAAGTATTAATATTCTTTATTGCGCATATAATTTTTAATTTATAATACCATTTACAAAACCAATTAAGTTTTGGGATAGGCATATAACAAAAGAGTTTCAATCTCTATCACAATTGTACTTTTCTATTGTGAAAAGTACAATTGTGATAGGGAAAAAAATAATACTTAGAACCCAATATACAAAAAACTCTTATTCTATATATCACAGCAGTGAGTTCTAAGTAATATTGAGAAATTTAATACAGAAAAATACATTAGTTAACATTCATCTTACAAAATTTGGGGTTCTTTAGGCTATATCAATTGAGATTATTCTAAGACTTTATTATTTGTTTGTCGCACAAAAAAACTTTTTGAATGCCCGGTGGAAACCGATTTCGCTAAAGAAAAAGTTTTTACTGCAACTAAATATCCTTTTTTCTTCCAAATATTTCTACGAATACGTTTTTTTGACATAGAAGTACGTTTTTTTGGAACTGCCAT